TAACTCTCGGATAGAGTATTAGAACGGAAAAATCCATTAGATAATGAACTATTGGTTCTAAGCCATCTCTGGCGATGAATCAACAATTCGAAATGCTTTTCTTGCGTATTTTTGATAAACCAGCGTTTATATATAGATGTAGGAAGATCTGTTTGGGAAGTAAGAAGCCCCCTTGACATCTCTTCATCTGCAAAGAATTCTCGATGTGAAAACACAGAGACAAAAGGCTGATCTTTGAATAGGAAAAAGAGTGGATCCGCAGGGTCCCAAATGAATTGGCTTATTCGAAAAAAACCTTGTTCTTTGCAAGATCTATCTCGTGTCTGGTACTGCAGGGTTCCACCCTGCAAGAACTCCGAATCATTCTCTTGAAGCTCATCCTCTTCATCATAAATGATCTGCTTGCCCCGAAATGACCCGGCCCAATAGGGAAATCCCAATTCATTGGGCCTTTCGATACAATCAAATAGAAAGCCCCAAGGGCGCCATGTTCTAGGAGCCCAAACTATGTGATTGAATAAATCCTCCTCTATCTGTTGCGGGTCGAGGACTCCTTCCCCTTCTTCAAACTCCGATTCATATTTTTCATAGAGAAATCTCTGATCAACGATAGAACAAGATCCATTTTGAATCATATTTAAGGGATTCCTTGGTTCGGGCCGAAGAAGCAATGTCACTCGATCATTATCAAACTGACTGCAATCTTTTTCTGTCCGCGAGGATCCCATCAGAGCGCCTTCTACTTCTAATAGGCCATGAACTAGATCAGAATCATTCTCAACGAGTCCATAAGAAGTGATCCCATTTTTTTCTTTAGGTCCAGGTAGAGACCAAAGGTCTTGAGCGACCGATCCGGCAGAACAACTCAAAAGATAAAGAAGTATCGTTAATTTCTTCATGCTCGTTCCAAGTTCGAAATACCATTTGTACAAATAAGAATCCCCCTCGTTACATGATTTCTTCTTCATATAGATAGATATAGGATCTATGGAGCAATTACTTAGAAGTACATTTTGTGAAACAGCCCTTCCTATCTGATAGAAAAGGATCCCATGATCCTGAACCGATCTTAACTGGGATCGTAAATCCCAAGTTTGTCTATGAAGAGCAGATCTAATTATATTAGTGTCTATAATGGATTTCTTTTGGATAATACTAATCGATAGGGCCTCGTTGGTAAGTGCTACAAGATCTCGTACATTGGAACCCATAGTTATGGACCCGAATCCATTAGTATGGAACATCTTCTTTTCCAAGTGAAATCCCCTAGTATATGAAAGAGTGAAAAAGTGCTTTCGTTGTTGTGGAATAAGAAGCCTTCGTATCTTAATGCATGTATTTAATTTATTCGGAGCTATTAGAGCGGGATCTACTTTTTGGGGAATGTGAGTCGAAGCAATAACAAGAATATTTCTAGTGGAACATCTTTCACAATCCCCGGAGAGATAGTTCATTAATAGACCGAGGGATAAGTAATTCGACTCATTCACATCCAGATCATGAATGTTTGGAATCCATATTATGCAAGGAGACATTGCTTTTGCTAATTCGAATTGAAGGGGGATATAAAATCGGTCTATTTCCGGAATCATATCCATAGTTAGCGCATTCATCATAGTTAGAAGATCCAGCTCCGTATCAGGGTCACGGTCGATATCGTCACTATCATCACTATCGTCACTATCATCACTATCGTCACTATCATCAATAAGAAAACCCTTAGGCTTGTTATCCAGGAACTTGTTCAGAAATACTGTAATGAAAGGAAGATAGGAGTTTGTCGCTAGGTATTTGACCAAATAGGATCGTCCAGTTCCTATAGAACCTATCACTAAAATACCCCTAGGGGGGGGTAGGGCTAAGCGGAGCGAAAAGGGTTTCCCATGAGATGGGAAATGAAAACTATTAGCCCCACACGGGGTTTGTGAATAAGTGATTGTCTGATAATGAGCAAGGAATATCCGTCTTTCTGCTAAACAGGATGTATTGAACTCATAATTCATTAGATACTTTTTATGAATGTCAACTAAGTATCGTAAGTAAATTGCTCCCGGTTGTTCAATCATTTGATAACCAAAGTTATTCTTTGATAAATGATCACTATGAGTCAGACTCAATAGAATTTGATCAATCCTTTTTTCTGTCGTTAAGGTAGAGAACTGAACCAAGAATTCTCTTTCTTTATCATCAATCGAATCGCTGTTCGAGACCCAGGATTCTATTTTATCATCAATCCAATCACCATTCACGTTTTTTCTTTTTCTTATCAAGGAATAGATTGCTTTACTTGTATGACTTAGATGTCTCGTATTTCTCGAAAAAGCGATTCGATTGATGGGATTTGGTATGATACTTATGAGATCGATGAGATTCCAATATTTCTTCTTAGAACGTATTGACTTGACCCCACAAGCGGGACCACCACCCCATAGCATGTTGCCGCCAGAAGCAGAACCCCGTATTTCTTCTAGAGAATCTCCTAATTGTTCCAGAGCAACTA